AGATTTTTTCTTACCATCAAGCGTGTTAGGATTAGATAGAAATGAAATGGTAACTCCAACAATTTCTTTGTCCTCAACGCTCCCTAATTTACAGGAATTGGTCACTTCAACAATCTTCGACGGTTATACGGGTATCCAAAGTACCAACGAGATGGATGCTTGTTGTCCCAGCCATTCTTGTTAGCCCCAACCCTGATAAAGAGGAAGAGGTTAATCTTTAATAAATAACAAAGTTTTTGTGTTGTTGATTTCTAGGTGTAGTGCTTCTTCCCATATGCCCCCTATTGGTACTAGTGAAGTAGGATTAACCTGTAATATAGAACCTATAGGTGTAACCTTTCGCTCAATACTTCAATCGACAATTGAAGCATCTGAGGCGGCATTACTCGAGGATACACGACAGAAGGAATTGCTCTATTTCTAAACTTCACCTTCAACAAGTGTAGATTTCTTTCAGTAATCTTTTTTCTTTCTATCCCAAATCGTGTGTCTTTGGATGATAAAAAAAGAATCAAATCGCACCATCTCTGTAGTAAGTAAATGCCTCTTTTTCTCCTGAAGTTGTCGGAATTATTCGTAATAAGATATTGGCTATAATTGAAAAGGTTTTATCAATAAAATTTCCATTTATCTGCGATCTAGGCATAGATAACAATACATTCTATAATTCTTTATTACCTCTCGTAGGAAAACGCTCCCACAAACAAAGGAATTGGACAGTACAAAATAACATAAAAACAGACTAATAAAATGAAATTATCTTTATTACCTGAGCTGTGAAGCAAAGACCTTTCTTTTCTATTTTTATAGTTAGGGTTGATTTAATTGTTCGTACCTATCAAATAATCTAATTATGAATAACTCGCTAATCACTCGGATTTTGGGCCATAATCATTATGTAGGAGAGATGGCCGAGTGGTTCAAGGCGTAGCATTGGAACTGCTATGTAGGCTTTTGTTTACCGAGGGTTCGAATCCCTCTCTTTCCGTACTTTACCCAATTCACCAATGTTACTGACCAGAATGTATCAGATAAGGGAGAATATTATTTGAATAGTTAGACGGTATGGGTTCTCTATCCCTAATTTCTTTGATACAAAAATATTTGAAAGATAAGGAATCTAATTCTCGCTGCCAATCTATTCCTTCGTCGAAAGTGAAGTAAGATTGCTCGAACCCTTGTTATTTGAGTGAGGTTTAAGTTTGACGAGAATAATATTCTACCACTAGCAATTCATTTATTTTCAAACCGACCCCTTTACTATCTATTATTTGATTGACTAGTCCTTTATATTGGAATGGGTGAAGAGTCAAATGTTTTGGCAATTCCTCATGAGGAGTTGAATCAATATAATTTTGAATCAGAGCTCTGGATTTTTTATCATCCTTCGCTGTAATAATATCGCTGGGTTTGCAACGATAACTCGGTATATCTACTATCCGACCATTAACTAAAATATGCCTGTGATTAACTAATTGGCGGGCTCCAGGAATAGTAGAAGCCATGCTCAATCGAAAAAGGATATTATCCAAACGCATTTCAAGTAATTGTAGTAAAACCTGACCTGTTGAACCTTTCGCTTTTCCGGCAATACGGACATATTTAAGCAATTGTCGTTCTGTAAGACCATAATGAAAACGCAATTTTTGTTTTTCTTCTAGACGAATACGATATTGGGATCTTTTACCGGAACGTGATTGGTTTCTAAGATCACTTCCAACTCTAGGTCTTTTACTAGTTAGTCCCGGTAAAGCCCCTAGCCGGCGTATTTTTTTGAAACGAGGCCCTCGGTAACGCGACATAAAGACTCCTTATTTGAAATTCCATTTTACAGAATAAGTCTAAATTAAAACTGAACTAAATAATAACTAAAGGGAAATATTGGACTACAAAGAATAATGAAATAAATTGTATCAGACTTTTTTATTGTATATATGAAATATATAAATAAAAAAGGATTTTTTCCTTTCTTGATTTGGTCTGTAGAGACCGAATCTAACTCCTCCGATTTTTATTCCTAGTTGAAAGTTCCTACGACATAATAGATTGGGGACTCTTGAAAAAATAGAATAAAAATAAGTCTTTTCAAAATTTTTTGATTTCAAAGCGATATTATCAATTGTGTAAAAAATCAAACAAATCTGTAAAAGCCCCCTATCGGATTTGAACCGATGACCACCGCATTACAAATGCGATGCTCTAACCTCTGAGCTAAGCGGGCTCACATATGCATAATAAAATTGTACATGCAGAAGAATTGACTAAACTGCTTGGATGTTATCTTCCCTAGTAACTATTCAGATTCATATTATTATAGCAAAAAGAAATCAAAAAATCGACCGTTCAAGTATTCCACACTGTAGGGTCAAATTCTAGTAAAAGAAGAATCTATATGTGGTATATATCCATCTCTATTGAATTGTGGATACAGAAATGATAGAATCATTTCTGATCTGACAAAATGGGTTCCGCAGATAGAGATGAAAGAAGATAGGCAAAA